GGCTAGTAAAGCATGAGCTAGTTCATAGATCTTTAGGCTTTGATTGCCGAGGAATAGAGACTTTACAAATAAAAACCGAGGATTGGGACTCCATTGCTGTCATTTCATATGTATATGGTTACAATTATTTACGCTCCCAGTGTGCCTATGATGTAGCACCAGGCGGATTTTTAGCTAGTGTGTATCACCTTACGAAAATACGATATGGTATAGATAAACCAGAAGAGGTATGCATAAAAGTCTTTGCTCCCAGGAGTAATCCTAAAACCCCGTCAGTTTTTTGGATTTGGAGAAGTGCTGATTTTCAAGAACGGGAATCTTATGATATGTTGGGAATTTCTTATGAGAATCATCCTCGCCTTAAACGTATCTTGATGCCTGAAAGTTGGATAGGCTGGCCCTTACGTAAAGACTATATTACGCCAAATTTCTATGAAATTCAAGATGCTCATTGAATGATAAGAAACCCCTTTTTACTTATTTTTACTTATACGGCACGACTCCAGATTTCATTTCAATCAAAGAACATTTTGACATTACTTTCTAGATGAAAAGAGTAACTTCATTTTTATTCGTATTGTGGGTGGACCAAAAGAAAAAAGAAAAAGAGGCTTTCATTGCTATTCCCCAATTAGGAAAATATCCTATACATTTTGTATGAGCAGAAACAATAGGATGGCTCAAAAGATTTCTGCACCATGAACTTTGTACCGCGCGCATCATTTAGTGGGGACCCCGGAAAGTAACTTGAGCAAGAGTGAAAAAAAAAGAGATGAAATGAAAAGAATCGGAGTTTATTTGTAGTTTATTTGTACTGTGTCTGAAATACATCTTCTTTCTATCCCTATCTTTCCACTCTTTGATTGAATCTTTTTAGCTATTATATTTTATATATAGGAAAATTTAACATCCTTTTGGAATAAAAAAATTATGAACAGAGAGGAAAAAATGAAAAAGAAAAGAAAGAATATCTATCCTGACCCATCTCAATGAATTTCATTTGTATGAGGTATGAATATCTATCCAATACATTATTCATGTGTCAGGAACCAGATTTGAACTGGTGACACGAGGATTTTCAGTCCTCTGCTCTACCAACTGAGCTATCCCGACCAGTACCCTGCATAATCCTAGCAGAGTACTTGTATCTATGTAAACGAAAAGAACTAAAAAATAAAACTTTCTTTGTAAATGTAAAGATAATGATATGAACTGTGAATGATTCAATGAATTATTCAATAAGGGAGATTCCTTGAATATATATGTTCATTTGTGCAGGTATCGTATCTATACAAAGAAAAACAAAGAAAATTGTAATTGGAATAAGATACGAGAATTTCTATTCGTATCCATTTGTGAAAGAACAGAGTGAATGAAATTAGAAAGATATTTAATTTTGTTTGAACTGAACAACTGATAAAAAAAAAAGAGAATGAGAGTAAAAAAAGAGTGGGGAATTAAAATGGGCTTTTTCTTGGGGATAGAGGGACTTGAACCCTCACGATTTTTCAATTCGACGGATTTTCCTCTTACTCTAAATTTCATTGTTGTCGGTATTGACATGTAAAATGGGACTCTCTCTTTATTCTCGTCCGATTTATCTTCAAAAAATCTATCAAACTCTGGAATGACTCATTTGATCACTGAATATTTGAATTCGATTCTTTTTTCAACTTCAATTATAATTAAAACTTTTCATAGTTTATCATTCTAATTAATATAGAATATAAATTAGAATATAAGATAGAGGGTTTCTCGATATATCCTTATCCTATACTCATATCCTAATATAATAGTAAATAATAGTAATATAAAGAAAGAAGAAAGAAATGTGATTAATCGCTTGCTATGTAAGTATGTATACATATTTATTAGGTACATAAGGTCATCCTTTCTGTCATTTCAATCTTTTATCTTGATAGAAGTATTTTAACTACTAATCTAACGTAGTAAATTTCATTCGTTAGAACAGCTTCCATTGAGTCTCTGCACCTATCTCTTTTTATTCTCATTTTGTTTTTTTTCTCAAAAAAAAGATTTGGCTCAGGATTGCCCATTTTTAGTTCCAGGGTTTCTCTGAATTTGGAAGTTACCACTTAGCAGGTTTCCATACCAAGGCTCAATCCAATCAAGTCCGTAGCGTCTACCAATTTCGCCATATCCCCCTTTGCTTTAAGACTTTAAGACAAGGATCCAGTTATAATTCCATCCACCTCTTTCGTTAATCTTGGCACTGTTGAATTCATTAGGTAATGATTCCTATATTGAAAAAGTGTATGCTGCTATTTTCTTTTTATGCCCACCCTATATTCTATCATTAATGTATCCACAATTCAATATGGATAGATATATCCCACATATATCTATGCCTTTCCTAATCCTTCCTTTTGACAGTACTATTTAAAATAGTGGAACGGCCAATATTCCTTCTTCGTCCTATTGTGTATAATTCTATAATCCAAATTTTTATAAGTTTTAGTATTTTTTAGTATTTTAGTAATTGATTTCCATTATTCGAATAGAAATCAATAGAATATGATTCTCTTTTCACTATTTCTCTAATTTATCTATTAGGATATAGATAGTTTCGTTACGTGAAATTTAGATTTCAAGTTTTAAAGTATTGTTTTCTAGTTCCACGATTAGAATTATACAATTCTAATCGTAATAAATGAATTATTCATAATAGTATATAGTATTGAAGATTGAATTTCAGATCATATTTGATTTATTGTATTGATTTCATATTCATAATAGTAAGAATTCAAAATTGAATTCTTACTATTATGAATATGAAATCGAATATTTGTATTTGAATTTCTTCTTTTTTTTTCATATATCATATATATGGAATTGGATTTCTATTTAGATATCAAATTTATCTAGATCTAAAGAGTTTTCTTTTCTATTTTCTAAATAGATCTATAACTAATAACTAAAAAATAGAAGAAATTGAAAGAATAAAGAAATGAAAAAAAAAAGAAGAAGAATCACTAGGTAATAGCTAAGATCCGAAGTTTCCTGTATTGCTCTTATATCCGCCCGCTTAGCTCAGAGGTTAGAGCATCGCATTTGTAATGCGATGGTCATCGGTTCGATTCCGATAGCCGGCTCTTTTTCTTTCCATGATTGAAAATCTCTACTTTCGCTTTCTCTAAATGTTGGGTCACCAATCTATTATGTCATGGTAACTTGCAGCTATAGCTATGAATAAAAAAAGTTGACTAGAACAATTAGATCTCTACAGAAGAAATTGGAAAACGTAGTCTTAACTTGAATTTCCTATATATACAAAAATACGAATATTGATAAAATTTATTTTATTCTGTTTTGCAGTACTTCAGTAGATTGAGTTTTGTTTTGCTGACCCTTTAGTTCAGTCTGAATTTAGATTTCATTGTTAAAGGAAAGTGAATCAAAAAGGAGCCTTTATATGTCCCGTTACCGAGGACCTCGTTTAAAAAAAATACGTCGGCTGGGGGCTTTACCGGGACTCACTAGTAAAAGACTCAGACCTAGAAGTGATCTTCAAACCCAATTGCGCTCTGGAAAAAGATCGCAATATCGTATTCGTTTAGAAGAGAAACAGAAATTGCGTTTTCATTATGGTCTTACAGAGCGACAATTACTTAAATATGTGCATATTGCTGGAAAAGCCAAAGGGTCAACTGGCCAGGTTTTACTACAACTGCTTGAGATGCGTTTGGATAACATACTTTTTCGATTAGGTATGGCTTCGACCATTCCTGGAGCCAGACAATTAGTTAACCATAGACACATTTTAGTTAATGGTCGTATAGTGGATATACCAAGTTATCGTTGCAAACCCCGAGATATTATTACTACGAAGGATAAAGAAAGATCGAAAGCTCTGATTAAAAATTCTCTTGTTTCATCCCCCCACGGGGAATTGCCAAACCATTTGACTATTGACTCCTTACAATATAAAGGATTTGTAAATCAAATAATAGATAGTAAATTGATTGGTTTGAAAATAAATGAGTTGTTGGTCGTAGAATATTATTCCCGTCAGACTTGATTCTAACGAAAATAAAAAGTATAAAATTTTGACTCCTTTCGCTGAAGTAAATAAAGTACCTTGTACCCTGTCTCATTCACGTATCACAAAAAGACAATAGGATTCTTTTTCTTTTTTCTTCTTTTCAATATAAATAGGATCTTTCTATTTGTATTTTACGTATGGATGTAATTACGGATAGAGAATCTCTATGAAATTAAGGATCTTACTATTAGTTAGAATAATGATATCAATTCTTATTTGATTTGACACATTGTAGTTGGTAATGTTGATGAATGAAAAGAAACGGAGAGAGAGGGATTCGAACCCTCGGTAAACAAAAGTCTACATAGCAGTTCCAATGCTACGCCTTGAACCACTCGGCCATCTCTCCTACAGAATCTTATTTCTGACCAAAACCCGAATGAATAGCGAGTCATTGATCTTAATTGTAGTACAGGTATGACCGCCCGAGGGTTCCATAAGAAGAAATTTTTTTTACAATTGCATATTTCTTAACAACAACTTATTTCATCAACTATCCCATGGATCTATTCAAAATTCATGAATAGGACGATTCCTTTTTCTATTTTGATTATATAGTGTGGTACATACATGTTATGCAAACAAAAGGGATGGTTACTTTGTTTGAATTTTATTTTCTCATGGAATGATTATTCCATTTTTTTTTACTTTTTGGATCATAACCAAATAAAAACTTCTCCAGTTATCCTAATTCATAGGAAGCTTGGTTATTCAACTTAAATGAAATAGTAAGAGTTTTGGTCATTGGTATACTACAAAATTGTAATGAAATCTAATCTGATTCAACTATTTTATCTTTGTCAAAAAGGGGGGACAATTTGGGACTCACGTTTTTCCAATTAGTCTGTTTTTATGTTCTTTTGTACTGTACCATTCCTTTTTTGTGGAATTTTTTTCCCCGAAGGGGGATGAGAATAATTATAGAACGAATTACTAA